TACGAACGGAAGCTCTTATTTTCATATTTGTCATTCCTTATCTTAATTCTGAATCTACTTCTTGGTAGAAAATAAGTTTCTTGGAATTTTTCATCTCGAGTCGTATTGAATAAAAACGACCTAATCTTTCGAATCCTTGTTTGGGAGTCGATAAATTATACGTCCTCTGGTTGAATCATAACGACTGACTTCAATTTGGACTTTATCGCCTATCAGTATCTGTATAGAACGACGTCGTATCTTTCCTGAAATATAACCTAGAATCAGATCTCCATTATCTAACCGAACCCGGAACATGCCATTGGGAAGCGATTCAGTAATTAAACCTTCATGAATCCATTTTTCTTCTTTCATTCAAAGCCTCCTTGAAGTATTAACTAAGAGAGGAGAAAGGATATTAGACAACTCCCCCCCTTTCTTTTTTTTTTACAAATAGGAAGAGGTTTCGGATCCCATTTAGATATTAAAAGGATTACCATATATAACACAAAATTTCTCCGCCGATTCCTTCTAGTCGAGCCTCCCGGTCTGTCATTAGACCCCGAGAGGTAGAAAGAATTACAATCCCCATCCCACCTAAAATTCTAGGAATTCGTTGAGAGTTAGAATAGATTCGTAGACCGGGTCGACTGATCCGTTTTAAATTTAAAAAATTTCTATAGGGCCTTTTCCTATTCCTTCTATGTCGGAGGGTTAAAACCAAAAAAGATTTGTTTTTTTCTCGATGTTTTCTGACGTTTTCGATAAAACCTTCTCGGAAAAGTATTTTAACAATATTTTCGGTAATATTAGTAGATCCTATGCGAACAACTCTTTTTCTATCCATATCAGCATTTCGTATAGAGGTTATTATCTCAGCAATAGTGTCTCTACCCATGGTGAAGTAAAATGATTGGTGCCTCAAAATTGGATATAATCAACATGTTTTTCTTTTTTTTTTTTATTGGTTTATGAATATGAATTTTTCAAGGTATATGCGTGAGACACAATCTACGAATTAATCTAGTTTTGAATCTATTTCTTTCAAATACCCTAAAGATATCATGATCGCATTTTATTTTATAATACCTCGGGGGCTAATGAAACTATTTTAGTAAAATTGAATTGTCTCAACTCCCGGGGGATTGCACCAAAAATTCGAGTTCCTTTTGGATTTCCTTCTTGATCAATCACAACTGCAGCATTGTCATCATATCGTATTATCATACCGCTGTCACGTTTAAGTTCTTTACAGGTACGAACAATTACAGCTCGGACTACTTCTGATTTTTCTAGGGGCATGTTTGGTACTGCTTCTTTGATCACAGCAACAATAACGTCACCAATATGAGCATATCGGCGATTACTAGCTCCTAGGATTCGAATACACATCAATTCTCGAGCCCCGCTGTTATCCGCTACATTTAAATGGGTCTGAGGTTGAATCATATCAATTTTTTAGTCTATTCTTCCAATGCAAAGGATGAAGAAAGTAAAAGAAATATTCTTTGTCCAAAAAAAGAAACCTGTGGTTTTATTTCATCCCCAAGACTCATTTCTGTCAGTTCTACATTTTTATCCCGAAATAATAAATTGAGTTCGTATAGGCATTTTGGATGCTGCTATTAAAATAGCCCTTCGAGCTATATTTTCGCTTACTCCACCCATTTCATATAGTATTCGTCCCGGTTTAACAACAGCTACCCAATATTCAGGGGATCCTTTCCCCGAACCCATACGTGTTTCAGCAGGTCTTACTGTAACTGGTTTGTCTGGAAATAGACGGACCCATATTTTTCCACCACGGCGTGCATTTCGTGTCATTGCTCGTCGACCTGCTTCGATTTGTCTAGATGTGATCCAAGCAGGTTCAAGTGCCTGAAGAGCATATTTACCGAAACAAATATGATTCCCTCGATAAGATATTCCCTTCATTCTTCCTCTATGTTGTTTACGGAATCTAGTTCTTTTGGGGTTATAGTTGATGGTTGTTTTGGAATTCCATCTCTACTACAGAACTGGACGTGAGAGTTTCTTCTCATCCAGCTCCTCGCGAATAAAAGGATTCAAAATGGAATTTCAATTAATTTGAATAGGTAGTCGAACATTTTTAGAAAAAATGGATTTTCTAAATATTCGTTTTTTTCTAACGTTCTAACTAATGAATCTTTAGTTTCTTTTGTTCTTTATCCAAGTTACCAATTCAAAAAAAAAAGAAAGTTTTCGCGGGCGAATATTTACTCTTGCAATCTCTATTTCAGTCGTAGCGCTTGTTCGTGACTTTTCAGAATAGATGAATTGATTTACGGTTCATTTCGCCATCCCGACTAGTGAATTAGTAAGATTCATTTGTTCAATAAAATCTTTTGAATTCACAGGTTTCATCGTTCCCACCGCTTCGTACTTAATGGTTAGGTCAAAATTCTACAACGGAGCTCATAATCCAATTTATTATTGAGTCAACCTTCTTAGTCTTTATTGGCTCGAAGCTCTTGATTTTTTTCTTCTATAAGAAGGATTC